AAAAAATCTTAGAATATTATTCATTTTTAAATTTGCAGTTTAAGAAAGATAAGATTTTTATTCGAAAATATGATTACATCTATTTAAAATAAGGGTCGACTTCCGGCTGTCTCATTTATTGACTTATCTAGTCGTAACTAAGGGTCATACTAAGTCCAACACACATTTACTAATTAATAAATTCGGAGAAAAAAAATAGATGAAGGCATCTAGCTCAAAATCTTAACTGATTAAAAGCACGGGGTGAATGGCGCGTAAAATTTAGCATAACTTTCCTTTTATAAGTAAAATAAACCGATAGACATGAGTTTGACAAAAAAAAAAAAAAAAAAAACTAACTAAATAAAATTATAAATATAAGTTGTATTTAAAGACAGTTAAAAAAAAAATTCAATTTGGCAGATAAATGCAATAAATTTAGAATTTATTTATGAGTTTTCAATTGAAAGTAGACTTTTAGAGAAATATTCTCTTTTTTATATTTTCAAAATATATACTTATATAGTTAAAAAGTCTATTTTTTAATTTAATGTCAATAAAAAAAATAAAGAAAAATATAAAAAAGTTACAATTTTTCTTAAAAATTCATAAGGATACTCAATAGGTATTGCACCTAAATAGGTTAACAAAATAAATATATTAATTATTCTTCAAAAAACTAGTTTTTTGAAGAAATTAAAATATAAAGATAACAACTTATTTTTTATAAGAATAGGTAAAATTAAAATAATTAAAATTGATATTATTAAAGCAATTACTCCCCCTAATTTATTAGGAATTGAGCGAAGAATTGCATATGCAAATAAAAAATATCATTCTGGTTGAATGTGAGGAGGGGTAATTATTGGATTAGCTATATTGAAATTTTCTGCATCTATTAATAAATAAGGATATAAGAGAACAATAAATATAAAAGGTAAAAAAATAGTTATTACCCCTATGATATCTTTTACAGAAAAATAAGGATGAAAAGGTAATTTATCAAGATTTAATGAAATTCCTAATGGGTTTGAAGAACCTTTTTCATGAATTAAAATAATATGAGTTATAGACAATCCAGCTAAAATAAATGGAAAAATAAAATGAAGTGAAAAAAAACGAATTAATGTGTTATTATCAACTGAAAACCCTCCTCAAATTCAATAAGTAATTGATTGCCCAACATAGGGGATAGCTGAAATTAAATTTGTAATAACAGTTGCACCTCAAAATGATATTTGACCTCAAGGTAAAATATAACCTAAAAAAGCTGTAGCTATAAGGATGAAAATAATAAAAACTCCTGAAATTCAAACTTTATAAAAAAAAAAAGAAGAATAATAAATACCACGGCCAATATGAATATAAACAAAAATAAAAAATATTGAAGCTCCATTTGCATGAATTCTTCGAATTAATCATCCATAATTTACATCTCGTTGAATATGAGAAATTATTGAAAATGCAGTTGAAATATCTCTTGAAAAATTTATTGCTAAAAAAATTCCGGATAAAATTTGAATTATTAAACAAATTCCTAAAAGTGATCCAAAATTTCATATGTATGAAATACTTGAAGGTGTGGGGAGATTAACTAAAGGATTTATAAGTTTTATCATAAGTTTAAAATCTTTTTAATGGAGAAGAAATCCAATTTAAAATTTTTATAACAACTGTCAATGTAATTAGTAGGTAACATATTATTAATAATAATATATTTATAAATAAAGGAAAATAAATTTTAATTAAATCTTGCAAATGAAATTTTAATAAAATTTTGCCAAGTGTAATAAAAATTAAAATTATAATTCTTATAATTGTTCAATTTGTATAATTAAAATTTATTTTTTTATTAGGACAAAGACTAACTATATATATAAAAATAATTAATATTCCGCCTAAAATTAAAAGAATTATAATTAAAGGAATAAATGAGTTACAAAAGTTATTATAAAAAAAAAAAGAAACAAAAAAAGTTAATATAATAATTGAGATTAATATTATTATTGGATGGGATATCGACATAAAAATAATAATAACTGTTATAGTTAATTTAATTATAAACAGAAAATATTATATAATTAGTATAAAAATTTTGGAGATTTTAGGAGAGAATATCTTTTCTGAATATTATTTAAGGAAAAGTTCAATGATGGTTTACAAAACCATTATTTTAATTAAATTACTTAAACTTACTTATGATAATAATATCGTTATTCTTATACATTACTGGAATTTTTTCTTTAATTTTTAACCGGTTTCATTTAATTATAATTTTAATAAGAATTGAATTTATATATATATCTTTAATTTTAATTATTTTTTATTATTTTGTTATATTTAATATTTTAAATATTTTTGTTTTTTTAATTACTATTGTTTGTGAGGCAGCTTTAGGTCTAAGTTTACTTGTTTTAACAAATAACTTTTATGGAAATGAAATAATTAATTCATTTGATTTAATTAAATGTTAATAATTATTGTTAGAATTACAATTTTATGATTAATATTTTTTATAAAAACTTTTGAAGTTATAATTATTATGTTGTTTTCTATAATTTTGTTATTAATGGAAATAATTTTTAAAAATGGAGTAATAATTAGAGAGTTTTTTTATTTAGATTTAATAAGAATATTATTAATTATTTTAACTTTGTGAATTTCAATCTTAATAATTATAGCAAGAATTTCTTTAAATGTCTTTAAAAATACAAAATTTATATTTTATGTAAATTTAATAATACTTTTGTTATTTATTTGTTTTTCAGTTAGGAATTTATTAATATTTTACTTTTTTTTTGAGTCTGTTTTATTTCCTATTATTATATTAATTTTTGGTTGAGGAAATCAACCAGAACGTCTTCAAGCTGGAGTTTATATAATAATATATACAATTTTTGGCTCATTTCCTATACTTATTATTTTAATTTATTATTATAATAGAAAAAATTGTTTATATTTTCCCTATATAGAATGAATTAGAAGATCATTAGGAATTTTTTTTTTGTTTATAATAATAGGATTTTTAGTAAAAATTCCAATGTTTTTATTTCATTTGTGATTACCAAAAGCTCATGTTGAAGCTCCTATTTCTGGCTCAATAATTTTAGCGGGAATTTTATTAAAGTTAGGAATTTATGGAATTTTCCGATTTAAAAGCATATTTTTAATTGATATAATAATTTTTTGCGAAATTATCATAATTGTATCAATTTGAGGAAGTGTAATAATTAGACTATATTGCCTTTACCAAACTGATATTAAATCATTAATTGCATATTCTTCAGTATGTCACATAGGGGTAGTATTAAGAGGAATATTAACATTTACTAAATTAAGAAGAATAGGTTCTGTACTATTAATAATTGGACATGGACTTTGTAGTTCGGGTTTATTTTGTTTAGCAAATTTAATTTACGAACGTGTTTTTACTCGAAGTATTATTATATTTAAAGGTTTAAAGACAATTTTTCCTTCGTTAACTTTATGATGATTTTTATTTAGAATTATTAATATATCTGCTCCGATAACAATAAATCTTTTCGGAGAATTATTTTTAAGAATAAGAATTCTAAAAATAAGAATTTTGTATTTTATTCCTATTAGGTTAATTGTATTTTTAAGAGCATGTTATTCAATTTATTTATATAGTTATATTAATCATGGATCAGGTTGAATTTTTTGAGCTAGATCTGAAATTAAAATTCGAGAATATAATTTATTATTTTTTCATTTTTTCCCTCTAAGAATTTGATTTTTAAAAATTTCTTTGTTTTGTGAATGAATTTAAATAAGGTTTAATTAGTTTATGTAAAAATTATAAATTGTGGATTTATAGAAGATTTATATCATTAAACAATTTTTGTTTATTGAGGAACTTTTTTGTTATTAGTATCACTTATTTTTATAACTATGTTTATATATACATTTAGTTTTAGAAATTCAATTGTAATAGAATATTTTATAATTTCAATATTAAATGTCGATTTTAAATTTTACTTTTTGTTTGATTGAATAAGAACTATATTTTCAGCGATTGTTTCGATAATTTCAGGATTAGTAATTATTTACAGAAATAGATATATAAAAAATGAAATAAATAAAAATTCATTTTGTTTAGTAGTTTTGTTATTTGTTCTTTCAATACTTTTTTTAATTTTAATACCTAACATTTTTATAGTTATTTTAGGCTGAGATGGTTTAGGATTAGTTTCATATTGTTTAGTTATTTATTACCAAAGAATTAATTCTTATAATTCAGGCATAATAACTATTATTAGAAATCGAGTAGGAGATGTAATAATTATTTTAGCTATAATTTTCTTTATTAATTTTGGATCATTTGATTTAATATCAATAAAAAAAATTGAACTAATTTGTGGAATTTTAATTTTAATTGCAGGTTTAACAAAAAGAGCTCAGATTCCTTTTGCAGCTTGATTGCCTGCTGCAATGGCAGCTCCAACACCTGTTTCAGCTTTAGTTCACTCTTCTACACTTGTAACTGCTGGGGTTTATTTATTAATACGATTTAATTTTTTATTTATAAACAATTTTTATTCTAATATTTTATTAAAAATTTCTTTATTAACTTTAATAATATCAGGAATTAATGCATTTTTTGAATGCGATATAAAAAAAATTATTGCTTTTTCTACGTTAAGTCAATTGTCAATAATAATAATTTCTTTATCAATTGGAATAATAGAAATTGCTTTTTTTCATTTAATTTTACATGCTATTTTTAAATCAATATTATTTTTATGCGCTGGTCTTATTATTCATTATATAAATGGAGTTCAAGATATTCGAATATTAGGAAATTTTTTTAATTTTAGTCCTTTAATTTCAAGATGTATATTAATTTCAATTTTATCATTAATTGGTTTTCCTTTTATTGGAGGATTTTATTCAAAAGATATAATTGTTGAATTTTTTTTTTTTAAAATAAATAATTTTATAATATTATTTATATTTGTAATAGGAATTATATTTACTTTTCTTTATTGTTTTCGAATAATTTATATTTTATATTTAAAGGGGTTAATAAATTTACATTTTTTAAAATTTAATTTTGATTTTTACATAAATTTTTCTATTTTTATTTTATGTTTAGCTATAATTGTAATTGGAAATTTACTATTTTGATTTTTAAACCCCAACTTTTCAATTATTTTTATTAATGTATTTTTAAAATATTTTACTTTAACATTCATACTAGTAATATTGTTATTTTTTTGTTTTATTTATAATTTTTCAAATAAAAAAAATCTAAATTTAGATTTTTTTTATAAAATTTGACATCTTTCATTTTTAACTAGATATATTGTATTATCAAAAAATAAAAATTTTGTAAAAATTAGAATAAGAGATTGAACATGAATAGAAACTTTAGGCCCCAAAAATTTTAATTTTTCAATATCAAATTTCTTAAATTTTAATTATTGAATTGAAAAAAAAAATTTAAGAAATTTGATATTGATAATATTATTAATAATTATATTTATAATTATATGTCTTTATAGTTTAAAATAAAACATTACACTGAAAATGTAAAAATATATAATTAAAGATAAATAACTTTTAGTGTAAAAAGCACGAAAAATTTTGATTTTTTCAGAGATAAAAAATAATTTATCAAAGTTATATTAGTAAAAGTAATTATATTACATATTTTATCCTATCAAGATAATCCTTTGAATTCAGGCATTTTACTAACGCGAAAATATGATTACATCTATTTAAAATAAGGGTCGACAACCGGCTATCGCATTTATTGACTTATCTAGTCGTAACTAAGGGTCATACTAAGTCCAACACACATTTACTAATTAATAAATTCGGAGAAAAAAAATAGATGAAGGCATCTAGCTCAAAATCTTAACTGATTAAAAGCACGGGGTGAATGGCGCGTAAAATTTAGCATAACTTTCCTTTTATAAGTAAAATAAACCGATAGACATGAGTTTGACAAAAAAAAAAAAAAAAGAGCTGGTTAAATAAATAAAAACTAGAAATTTATTAATAATTTGATTAGGTTACTTAGAAAATCTTTATAAAATTTTTATGAAATTTTAAATATAATTTATATTCTTGTCAGAAAATAAAATTTATTTAATAACTAAAAATTATTGAGTTTTAAAAATTTAATTTAGCTAATTTTGTGCCAGCAGCAGCGGTTACACAAAAAAATTTATTTCTAATTTAAAAAATTAATTTTTAACTTAAAAAATATTTTTTAATAAAAAAGGTGAAATTTTTTATTAGTATTTAAACAAAAATAAATTAAAAAATTTAAATTTAAACTAGGATTAGATACCCTATTATTGAAAATCTTTATGTTGTTAGTAAATAAAATAATGAAAACAAAAAATTATGGCGGTATTTCAAGCTTTTCAGAGGAATTTGCTCTTTAATGGATAAAACACCAAAATCTTACTAAAATTTGTTAAATCAGTTTGTATACCACTATTAAAGTAATAATTAATTATTATTACTAAAAAATTAATTTTAATAAAAAGTTAAGTCAAGGTGCAGCTAAAGTTTTAGCATGAAGTGAATTTCATTTCTTTTAAGAAAGAAGAAATGAAATTCAATTTAGGATTTGAAAGTAAAAATTTAATAAAATGATTTTTTGAATTTAGCTCTGAAATATGTACATATCGCCCGTCGCTCTTTTTTATAAGATAAGTCGTAACAAAGTTAAAATACTGGAAAGTGTTTTAAAAAATGAAATCAATAATGATGTTTCATTTACAATGAAAATTTGTATAATTACCATTTTTTTTAATTAAAAATTATTTATATTTTTATATACAAAAAATAAAAAATAGTAAAAAAAAATTTTTAAAAAACTGAAAAGGAAAATTTTTTTTATAATAAAAGTAATTTTTGTACCTTTTGTATTAGGGATTGTTTAAAAAATTTAAATTTTTAAAATTCTCGAAATAAAATGATCTATATTATTATAATAATAATTTGTTTTAAAAAATTATTAAATAATAATATAGAAGTGAAATTCTTTTCAAATTTTTTGATATCTAGTTGTAATTTAAAAATTTAACATTTTTCTATTTTTTTTTTATATTAATAAATAAATAGAATAATTTTTTTGGGATAAGCTAAAAAAAATTTTAACAAAAAAATAAAAATATTATTAAAAAGGAATAATATTTCCTTTTAATTTTTATAAATAATTTATTTTATAAAAATTAAAAATTTTAATATTTTAAATGTAAAAAAAAATTTTTTTTTTTAATAAAAATGACATTATTAGTAAAATAATATTTTAATAATTATTTATAAAAATATTATAATTTAAATTATAAATAAATTTAAAGAACTCGGCAAATAACTTTTTTATGACTGTTTAATAAAAACATTTCATTTAGAAATTATTAATTAAATGTAATTCCTGCTCAATGAAATAATTTAAATTGCTGTAGTATTTTGACTATACAAAGGTATTGAAATAAGACTTTAATTGAGTGCTAAGAGAATGGAATTTCATAAAAACTCTTTTTTAATTTTAAAAATTGAAGTTAATTTTATATGTGAAGAGACAATAATAAAAATTAAGGACAAGAAGACCCTAAGAATTTTAAAAATTTAAATAAAAATTTTAATTTTATTTAAATTTTTTAATTGGGGCGATTATTAAATATTAACAACTTTAATTTTTTTAAAAAAGAACCAATATTATTGGTTATTTGTAAAAATACTCTAGGGATAACAGCGTAATAATTTTTGATAGTTCTTATAGACAAAATAGTTTGCGACCTCGATGTTGGATTAGGATTCTTTTTTAATGAAGAAGTTAAAAAAAGAAGTTTGTTCAACTTTTAAATTCCTACATGATCTGAGTTTAGACCGATGAGAATCAGGTTGGTTTCTATCTTAATTAATAATTTATTTTTTAAGTTAGTACGAAAGGAATTCTTAAATAAAATTATTTTTTAAGATAAACAGTTTTTGCATCAATTTTTGGAATTTAATTAAAGTGGCAGAAAAAATGCTAGGAATTTAAGCTTCCTAAATGAATTTACTTTCCTTTAATAATTTTAGATTTTATTTTATTTTTTATTTTAATTCTAATAGCATTAATAAGAATTGCTTTTTTTACATTACTTGAACGAAAAATTATAGGCTATTGTCAAATTCGGAAGGGCCCTAATAAATCAGGATATACGGGAATTCTACAGCCTTTTAGTGATGCATTAAAATTATTTAGAAAAGAAATAAATTTAATATTTTATTTAAATTTATTTTTGTATGTAATTTCCCCGATTATAAGAATTACATTAATAATAATTATATGAATGATTTTTTATTTCAAAAGAAGAACAATTATAATAAATTTAACTTTAATTTTTTTTCTTTGTATTTCAAGTCTAAGAAGATATACAATTCTTTTTAGTGGTTGGGCATCAAATTCAAAATATTCTCTTATTGGGTCATATCGAGGTTTTGCTCAAATTATTTCTTATGAAGTAAGAATAGCTATATTGTTAATTAGATTAAGATTAATTTTTGAAAGATTTTCAATTAAAAATTTTATTATTCAACAAGAAAATTTAATAAATTTGTATTGTTTTTTTCCAATTTTTATTGTTTGAATAATTATTTTATTAGCAGAAACTAACCGAACACCTTTTGATTTATCTGAAGGTGAATCTGAATTAGTTTCTGGGTTTAATATTGAATACGGTTCATGATTATTTGCTATAATTTTTATGTCTGAATATGGAATAATTATTTTAATAAGAATAATTACAAATTATTTATTTTTAGGGTTTTTAAAATTTAATGGTATAATTACATTAATTTTAATAATTTTATTTATTATAATTCGAAGAACTTTTGTCCGATTTCGTTACGATAAATTAATAATAATAGCATGAAAAAATATTCTTCCTGTAGTAATTATATTTTTTTTTTTTAGTATACATATATTTTTTATGTATACCAACAGTTTTTGCATCAATTTTTGGAATTAAAAATTTAAATCCTATTGGAATTTTAACAATGAAAGTGTTAAGTGTTTAATTTTATACACTATTACAATAAAAGATTAAAATGGTTCCCCATTATAATTAGGTTAGAAGCCTAAATTAAGTTTAATCTTGTTTTAATAGGGAAAGTACCAATTTTTTCATTAACAATGAATAGCCTCTTTTTGGCTTCTATTAAAAATAGAATAAAATTCTAAATTCAGGCCGAAACTGAACGCAAATAATCGCTTTATTTAAAAATCAGAAAAGGAAAGTTCAATTTCTAATTGCAAATTAGATTTTATAAAATTTTAAATACTTTTCTAGCAATAAATTTTTATTTTATTCAATCAATTATTCCTAATTTTCATTCAAATAATAACCCTAAAAGAATAATTGTATTAATAATAAGAAATGAAAAAATTAAAAATAAATTTTTATTTATTATTAAAATAGGATAAGGTAGAATTACAATAATTTCCACATCAAAAATCAAAAATACAATTCCAATAAAAAAAAATTTTAAAGAAAATGGAAGACGAGATATTGAAAATGGATCAAATCCACATTCAAAAGGAGATAATTTTTCTTTAGAGTTAATGTTTTTAAAATTTAAAAAAAAAAAAAAAAAATAAATAAATACAATAATTAAAGGAATTAATAATATAAATTTATAAAAAATTGTTTAATTTTTAAAAAACTTTTTAATTGGAAATTAAATGTACTTTTTATACTAATTAAACAAAAAATTCATCAATATATAAATGTAAATAAAAATAATCAAACTACATCAACAAAATGTCAATATCAAGCTGAAGCTTCAAATCCAAAAAAATGATTTTTTGATATAAAACAATTTTTAATACGAAAAAAAGAAATAATTAAAAAAATTGTTCCAATAATTACATGAATTCCATGAAAACCTGTTGTTAAAAAAAATGTAGAACCAAAAATTCTATCAGTGATAGAAAATTGAGCTTCATAATACTCGAATATTTGAAAAATTGTAAATAAAATGCCTAATAAAATAGTTATTTTTAATGACAATAAAGCAGAATTTAGTTTCCCAATTATAATAGCATGATGGGATCATGTCACAGAAATGCCAGAGGAAATTAAAATAGTTGAATTTAATAAAGGAATTTCATACGGATTAAAAGGAAAAATATTTTTTGGTGGTCAATTTCTGCCTAATTCAATATTAGGAGATAATCTTCTATGGAAAAAAGCTCAAAAAAAAGAAAGAAAAAAAAAAACTTCAGATAAAATAAATAATATTATTCCAAATTTTAATCCTTGTAAAACAAATTTTGTATGAAATCCTTGAAAAGATGCTTCTCGAGAAATGTCACGTCACCATTGAAATGAAGATAAAATTAATAAAAATAAAGCAATAAAAATTAATTCTCTTTCTTTGTAATTAAAATAATTTACAAATCCTAATGTTAATGAAAATGCTGAGATTGATCTTGTTAAAGGTCATGGTCTTTTTTCAACTAAATGAAAAGGGTGGAATATCATGAGTTAAAAATTAAATTTCGTTAATGTAAAGTGAAATTAAAGTAATAAATACAAAACTTTGGATAATAGCAACAGCAGTTTCTAAAACTAATAATATTATTATAATTAGTAATATTAAAAAATAATAAGGTAATTTTATTATAATTGATGAAAGTAAGTGAATTAATAAATGACCTCTAATTATATTAGCAGTTAAACGAATTGATAAAGTAATAGGACGAATAATATTTCTAATAGTTTCAATTAAAACTATAAAAAATCTTAACAAAATAGGAGAACCTATTGGAACTAAATGACATATAATTATATTAAATTTATTTACAATTCCAAAAATAATTAATGAAGTTCAAAAGGGAAAAGAAAATAATATTGAAAATACTAAATGTCTTGATGGTGTAAACACAAAAGGCAATAATCCTCTTACATTTCTAAAAAAAATAATTAAAAAAATTGAAATTAAAAATAATATATTTTTATACTTAAAATATTCTATGTTATTTATAATCTCCTGAAAAATTTTTTTAATTAGAATTTTTCAGGAGATTATAAATAAAGATGATGAAATTCAAAAAGGTAGAGGAATAACAAAAAGTCATAAAACTAAGGTTATTCAATTAGATCTGAAATATGCTGAAGTTGAAGGATCAAAAATTGAAAATAAATTATTTATCATTTAAATTCAACTAATTTAAAATTAAAAGAATTTTTTTTTGCAGAAATTTTGTAATTTTTTAAAAAAAAAAGATTAGAAATTAGTAAATAAAATATTAAAAATAAAATAAATGAAATAATTAACCAATTTATAGGAAAAAGTTGAGGAATTAGAAAACACTTGAAGTAATTAAAGAATGACATTCTTTTGTTATTTATTTAACTAGATTTCTCATTGAAAGTGTTTCACTATAATTTGGTTTAAGAGACCATCGCTTAAAATTTCAGCCATTCAATGAAATTTTAATAAATTTAATAAAATTATCTATTTTAGTAATTTCTATAGAAATTGGTATAAAACTATGATTTGCTCCACAAATTTCAGAACATTGACCAAAAAACATTCCAGGTCGTTTTGCAAAAGTAAATGTCTGGTTAAGACGTCCTGGAACTGCATCTATTTTTATACCTAAAGATGGAATGGTTCAAGAATGAATAACATCACCTGATGTAATTAAAAATTTAATTATTGTATTAAAAGGAATTAAAAGGTTATTGTCTGTTTCTAATAATCGGAATGAATTTTTTCTTATATCTTGTTCTGTAATAAGAAAAGAATCAAATTCTTTATTAAAATCGGAATATTCATAAGATCAATATCATTGATGCCCAATAACTTTAATAGAAGTTTGAGCGTTAAAAATTTCATCTGTTAAATAAAGAAGATGTAACGATGGAATAGCAATAAAAATTAATGTAATTGTTGGAATAATTGTTCAAATAATTTCAATTTCTTGACCTTCTATTATTGATCGTCTAGAAAATGAATTTCTAATAATATTAAAAATTATATATATTGTAATAATTGTAATTGAAATAATAATTATTATTGAATGGTCATGAAAAAATGCTATTTGTTCTATTACTGGGGAGTTTATATCTGGAAATGATATTTGAGATCAAGTTATCATTAGTAAATTAAATTTTTATTTAATAATAATATTATTTTGACTAAAAGTATGCTCAGAAGGAGGAAAATTTATTATTCACTCAATTGATGCGGAAGAAGAAAAAGATGAAAAAACAATTTTTTTGTTAATTAATGAAATTCAAATAATAATAATTAAAAAAATAATTCCAATTAAAGAAATAACTGATCCAATTGATGAGAATAAATTTCATTTTGAAAAGAAATCTGGATAGTCAGAATATCGTCGAGGTATTCCTCTTAATCCTAAAAAATGTTGAGGAAAAAAAGTTATATTAACTCCAATGAAAGTAATTATAAATTGACTTTTGGTTAAAATGGAATTGAAGTTTATTCTAAATATTATTGGGAATCAATGGATAATAGCCCCCATAATAGCAAAAACTGCTCCTATTGAAAGAACATAATGAAAATGAGCAACTACATAATAAGTATCATGAAGAATAATGTCAATAGAAGAATTAGCTAGTATAATTCCAGTTAATCCTCCAATTGTAAACAAAAAAATAAATCCTAATCTTCATAAAATTGGAGTATTAAATTTAATGTTTGTCCCATGAAGTGTTGCTAATCAACTAAAAATTTTAATTCCTGTTGGAACAGCGATAATTATAGTAGCTGATGTAAAGTATGCTCGAGTGTCAACATCTATGCCTACAGTAAATATATGATGAGCTCAAACAATAAATCCTAATAATCCAATTGCTAATATAGCATAAATTATTCCTAAATTACCAAAAGGTTCTTTTTTTCCTGTATGAAAGCAAATAATATGAGAAATTATACCAAATCCAGGTAAAATTAAAATGTAAACTTCTGGGTGGCCAAAAAATCAAAATAAATGTTGGTATAAAATAGGATCCCCGCCCCCTGAAGGGTCAAAAAAAGAAGTATTAAAATTTCGATCAGTTAGTAATATTGTAATAGCACCTGCTAAAACAGGTAAAGATAAAAGAAGAAGAATTGTTGTAATAAAAACTGATCAAACAAACAAAGGAATTCGTTCTATAGTTATTCCTAAAGAACGTATATTAATAATAGTGGTAATAAAATTAATAGATCCTAAAATTGATGACGCCCCAGCTAAATGAAGTGAAAAAATAGCTATATCAACAGAAGGGCCATAATGAGATAAATTTGAAGAAAGAGGGGGATAAACTGTTCATCCTGTTCCGGCACCAGCTTCTACTAATGAAGATCTAATTAAAAGTGAAAGTGATGGGGGGAGAAGCCAAAAACTTATGTTATTTATTCGGGGAAATGCTATATCTGGAGCTCCTAATATTATAGGAACTAATCAATTTCCAAATCCTCCAATTATAATAGGTATTACTATAAAAAAAATTATAATAAATGCATGAGCTGTTACAATTACATTATAAATTTGGTCGTTTCCAATTAATGTTCCTGGTTGACCTAATTCTATTCGAATTAAAATTCTTATTGATAATCCAATTATTCCTGCTCAGGCCCCAAAAATTAAATATATTGTTCCAATGTCTTTATGATTAGTTGAATAAAGTCATCGCGGTAAAATGGCTGAATTTAGGCGGTAAATTGTAAATTTACTTATGGAATTTTCCTTTTGCTAAGATTTATTAAAAATATTTTTTACTTTGAAGGTAAATAGTTTATTTAACTTAAAATCTTTAAAAATTTATTGAATTTATAATTAAAATTAAAAGTAATAAATTAATATTTAATAAAATATTTTTTAAGTTTAATTTATTTACAAGTAAGTTTTTAAAAGAAAAGTAATTTAAAAAAAATACTGGACTTGTTAATTGAATATAAAAATAAATGTTAATTATTGATGATATAATTAATACTACTAAAATAAAATTTCAGTTTATAATTAAAATTAAAATTGAAATTAATTTAATTAAAAAACCTATGAATGGTGGCATTCCTCCAAGAGAAAATATTATTATTGTAATGGACATTTTTGTATGAAAATTTTTATTTTGATTTAAAAATTTTGAAATAGTTCTAACATTTCAGTATTCTAAAATTGAAGTAATTTTATAAATAAGAAATGAGTATACTAATATATATATAATTCAGAAGTTACTTTTAGCAATTATTAAAGTTATAATTCAACTTTGATGAGAAATTGAAGAAAAAATAAGAATTTTTTTAATTGTTTTTGAATTAATTGCAAAAATTGAAGAAAAAATTGCAGAGATAATAATAAATAAAATAAGAAAATTTATTTGAATGTTAAATAAAATTAATAAAGGAATTATTTTCTGAAATGTTAAAATAATACAAAGAGAAGAAAATTCAATTAATTCTCTTAAGGAAGAAAGTCAGAAATGAAATGGGATTACTGCCAATTTTATTAAAATAGCTAAAGTTATAATAAATTGAAATCTAATTTGGTTGTATATATACATGTAGAGAGCTCTTATAATAAATAAAGATGATGAGAAAGACTGAATAATAAAATAAGAAATTATTGAATTGGATCTATTTTTTTTTTTGTTTCTTATTAAAGGTATGAATATTAAAAGATTTATTTCTATTATTAATCAGTAAATAAATCAAGAATTTGATGAAAATGAAATAATAATTGTTATTAAAATTAATCATTTTATTAAATTTTTAAAAAAAATTAATAAAGGAGTTATTCATTTTTGGGGTATGAACCCACTAGCTTTAAATTTAGCTTACTTTATT